GAACTAGATTGTGTACTGATAAGACTAAAAAAGAATACTTACCAAAAATATATGATCCTTTCGTCAATGGACCCTACCGCGGACGAATCAAAAAATTGTTTACACTCTCAAGCATAGATGAAGCTTCTGTAAAAAATTACAAGATTTGGATAAATAAAATTCATGGTATCCTTCTTATTATTAATTACTTAGAATTTGAACAAAAAATAAATTCATTTGATAGAAAATCATTAACAACAGAAATTTTTTATTTATTAAATTTAATCAATGAATTGGTTGTAAAATACACATCAAATTTAAATTTTAAAAGACTTTTTTTAGTTACAGAACACGAACAAGTAAGAATTGATTCAGAGGATCGAATCAAAATTTTAAAATTATTATTTGATGCAATTAGAACTGTTCCCAACGATAAAATGATTAAAAAAAAATCTATTGGAATAAAAGAAATTAATAAAAAAGTTCCTCGATGGTCATACAAATTAATCAACGATTTTGAACAACAGGAGGGGGAAACCGAAGAAACTGTGGTAGAGGATCATCAGATTCGTTCAAGAAAATCCAAACGTGTAGTGATTTTTACTGATAACCAACAAAATACTGATGCTTATACTAATACCAAAGAAACTAATAATACTGATCAAACAGGCGAAGTTGCTTTGATACGTTATTCCCAACAATCGGATTTTCGTCGAGACATAATCAAAGGCTCCATGCGCGCTCAAAGACGTAAAACAGTTACTTGGAAACTCTTTGAAGCAAATGCGCATTCCCCTCTTTTTTTGGACCGAATAGACAAATCTTTTTTTTTTTTTTTTTGATATTTCTGAACGGATGAAAAAAATTTTTAGAAATTGGATGTGGAAAAACACAGAATTCACAATTTCGAATTATACAGAGAAAAAGACAAAAGAAAGCGCGAAAAAAAAAGAGGAGGACAAAAAAGAAGAAGACAAAAGAAAGGAGAAAGTGCGTATACAAATAGCGGAAGCCTGGGATAGTATTTTACTTGCTCAAGTAATGAGAGGTTTTTTATTAGTAACCCAATCAATTCTTAGAAAATATATTATATTACCTTCATTGATAATAGCTAAAAATATCGTCCGTATACTATTATTTCAATTTCCGGAATGGTATGAGGACTTAAAGGATTGGAATAGAGAAATGCATGTTAAATGTACCTATAACGGCGTTCAATTATCAGAAAAAGAATTTCCAAAAAACTGGTTAACAGACGGCATTCAGATCAAGATCCTATTTCCTTTTCGTCTTAAACCTTGGCACAGATCTAAGTTACGAGCCCCTTATAACGATCCAATGAAAAAGCAAGGTCAAAAAAATGATTTTTGTTTTTTAACAATTTTTGGAATGGAAGCTGAACTACCTTTTGGTTCTCCCAGAAAAAAACTTTCATTTTTTGAACCGATTTTAAAAGAACTCAAAAAAAAAATGAAAAAATTGCAAAAGAAATGTTTTATAATTCTAGGAATTTTTAAAGAACAAACAAAATTGTTTCTAAATGTCTCAAAAAAACAAAAAAAATGGATCATTAAAAACATTCTGTTTCTAAAAGAAATAATAAAAGAACTCTCAAAAATAAACCCAATTATATTATTTGGATTGAGAGAAATAGAAGTATATGAATTAAGTGAAATTAAAAAAGATTCAATAATCAGTAATCGGATGATTCAGGAATCGTCCATTCAAATTAGATCTCAGGATTGGACAAATTTTTCATTAACAGAAAAAAAAATGCAAGATCTGACTGATAGAATAAACACAATCATAAATCAAATAGAAAAAATTACAAAAGACAAGAAAAAGGGATTTATAACTTCAGATAGAAATTTGAGTTCTAACAAAATAAGTTATGATGATAAAAGATTGGAATCACAAAAAAATATTTGGCAGATATTAAAAAGAAGAACTGCTCGATTAATCCGTAAATCCCATTATTTTATAATATTTTTCATTGAAAAGATATACATAGATATCTTTCTATCTATGATTAATATTCCTAGTATCAATACACAACTTTTTCTTGAATCAACAAAAAAAATTATTAATAAAAACATTAACAGTAATGAAGCAAATCAAGAAAGAATTAATAAAACAAATCAAAGTTTAATTAAATTTATTTCGATTATAAAAGAGTCACTTTCTAATACTAATATTAGTCTTAGTCAAAAAAATTCAAAGACTTTTTTTGACTTATCTTACTTTTCACAAGCATATGTATTTTACAAATTATCACAAACCCAACTTATTAAGTTAGAGAAATTGAAATCCGTATTTCAATATAATGGAACCCCCCTTTTTCTTAAGAATGAAATAAAGGATTTTTTTGTTGTAAGACAAGAACTATTTCATTCCGAATTAAGACCTAAGAATCTTCGCAATTCTGTAATGAATCAATGGACAAATTGGTTAAGGAGTCATTATCAATATCAATGTGATGTATCTCAAATTAAATGGTCTAGAGTAGTACCACAAAAATGGC